TGTTAATCGTAAGCAAGAAGATTGTTTACGAAGAAACAACAAGAAAAATTCATATTCTGATACATAAGAGTTATATAGGAATCGAAATAGTCTTTTATTTTCTTTTGAAAATAGAAAAAAGGATTTCATTGAAGTAATAAGACTATTCCAATTCGAATAACAGTTGAGAAAGAATCGCAATAAATGCAAAGATGGAACATCTTTGATCCGGTATTCAAGGAGTTGAACCAAGATTTCTAAATGGATAGGATAGGGTATTTCTATATGTGATAGATAATCTAAATGCAAAAATTTGTCTTCTAAAAAGGGAAATAGTGAATGAATAGATTGTAAATTTTGAAACTTTGGTATTTTTTTTTCTTCTGGACAAGATAATTCTACTAGTGGGAATGGGATTTCTACAACGATCGCAAACCCCTCAGATAGAATCTGAGAATAAAACTCAGAATACAAATAATTGGTGTGATCCAACAATCGATCTTGGTTAGGACGATTAGCCGAATTTCTCAAAAAATTCTGCTGATACATTCGAATAATTAAACGTTTCACAAGTAGTGAACTAAATTTCTTGTTATTACAACGAAGAATTTCCACAGGTTCAGAACCTTTTAATCCATAATCATAGGCAAATGCATAAATATATTCCTGAAAGAGAAGTGGGTAGATGAAGTATTGTTGACGAGATTTCTGTTTTTCTGAATACTCTTCGAATTTTTCCATTTGTATTTCTACTTGAATCAGAGAAAAAAGTATTTCTCGGTTTATCAAATGATGATACATAGTGCAATATGGTCAAAACAGGATGTTGCATTTTTTAATACAAACCCTGGAAAGAAGTCTAATCCATAGATCTTTTCTTTTTTAGCTCCTTTTCTATCGAATTCGTTTTTGTTTGTTTTAATTACAAAAAAAAGAACAAATCTTTTTTTTTATTTTTGCAGGCCAATCGCTCTTTTGACTTTGGAATACAGTGTTTTTATCAATATACTGTTTCTTTTACACATTCAATTCATAAGATTCCTTTTCAATCCATAATCAAGAATAATTAGGATTTCTAAAAAAAAAGGTGAGGGGTCCACTGACAGTAAAACCCAACCTTTCCCCGCATCAGGCACTAATCTATTTTTAACGTCTAATTAGATCGGGGAATCATTCCAATTAAGAATTTAAGCTCGTTGCTTTTTATTTTACCAGAATTAGAACCAGGCTCTATCCATTTATTCGCTAGACCTAGAAAATCAGAATTTTTTTATTCAAAAAAAAAAAAAAAGAAATTGATTTTATTACGACATGCTATTTTTTCCCTTCATTACCTTTGAGGATCAGTCGTGGTCTTCTAGACTCTACCAAGAGTCTGGACGAATTTGTTGCTTCATCCAAATGTGTAAAAGATCATAGTCGCACTTAAAAGCCGAGTACTCTACCATTGAGTTAGCAACCCAGATAAAATAGGATCTTAGATACGATCGAAATCCAAAAATCGATGGAATTACACCGTACGCCCCTGTCAAAATATTGAATTAGCAAGACATCAAAAGAAAAATTTTAGCGCCCATTAAAAAAAATACACAAATACCAAAATGAACAGATCCGGTTAAATTTCACTAAGGTGAAAAAAGGAGCGGCTCCAATCACAATGGAAAAATTGTCGTTTTTTTAGCAATTTGAATTTCTTTAAATAAAAAAATTTTGTATGAGAGTACATGCAAGGAGGACAACCCTATCATTTAGGCGAAGTGTAGACAGAAATACCTAACCTAATATTGAGTGGCGATAAATAGATCCATCTATCTACAGATTCTATTTGTTCAATAGACCTTTGTCAATGTAAATACAAAGATAAGAAAAGCAATTAGATACAAAAAAAAAAGAAAATATAGGCTTTTGTTGGATTGGCACGACATAAATGCAGCAAAAAAAAATAGGACTAAGAAAGAGGCAAATTGTGTCTAAATAATTAAGGGGTACTAGTGACCCTCTCTTACTTTATTTACTCATTTAGTTCTTCAATTAACTCAAAGTTCTTTCTTTTTCTTTATCGTTAAAGAATTCTGCCTTCCTTAAAATATCATAAACAGTTCTTGTAGGTTGAGCACCCTTTTCAAGGAAATAGAGAATAACTGGAACATTTAAACAAGTTTGATTCTTTATCGGATCATAAAAACCCACTTTTCGAAGATCTCTTCCTTCTCTTCGAGATCGAACATCAATTGCAACGATTCGATAGACAGCTTATTGGGATAGATGTAGATAAACAATGCCCCCCCTAGAAACGTATAGGAGGTTTTCTCCTCATACGGCTCGAGAAAATGATTCGAATCTCTATCTATAATACAAGTAGATAGAAATTAGACTATGACTTGCATTAATTTCCTTACAGAAAAGAGAAAATCAATTTCATTTATACTCATGACTCAAGTTGACTAATTTTGACTGACAAACTTGAAAAGAAAAATCCTTCGAAATTTTTTGAGTCGTCTATAAACTCTTTTCTTTATCTTATCTCGAACAAATTTACTTTTTTTCATTATTCTGATCTAATTCTATTGTTGAGACGGTTGAAAATCGCGTTTACTTGTTCCGGAATCCTTTATCTTTGATTTGTGAAATCCTTGGGTTTAGACATTACTTCGGGAATTCCTATTCTTTTTTCTCTCAAAAGGGCAGCAACATACCCTTTCTTTTTTTCTTATTTCCTTCGATAAAGCATTTCCCTCTTCTATAGAAATCGAATATGAACGATTAATTCTGATAGACTTTTAATCGAAAAAGTTTTTCCAATCTTCCAAAATTGGACTTTTTTCTTAATTTTAACCTTTTGATTTCTATATTAAGGATAGACTGACCTATATTAAGGATAGACTGACAAAGTTGGCCTAATTTATTAGTTTTCACTAACCCTAGATTCTTTCCCTTGATAAAAAAAAAATTCTGTCCTCTCGAGCTCCATCGTATACTATTTACTTACAAACAACCCAGCGCAAATTCGATTCGGGACAAATAAAACAGACTATGTCGAGCTAAGAGCATTTTCATTATTATGGAAAATGATGGAGAGCAAAATCCACAATTGATCATGTCCTTCAAGTCGCACGTTGCTTTCTACCACATCGTTTTAAACGAAGTTTTACCATAACATTCCTCTAATTTTATTACAAAGTGGTATCGAAAATTGATCCAATATGGATGGAATCATGAATAGTCATTAGTCATTGGTTTTGTATACTAATTCAAACTTGCTTTCTATGAAGATAAAAGAAATAAGTATTTATCGGGGAAGACTCCGCAAAGATCCAATTTATTTAAACCCATATTCTATCATATGAATGAAACATAGTTCGAAAAAGATGAATAAAAAAGTTTGCTTAAGACTTATTTATTATTGAATTTCCATCCTTAACAGAAAACTCGAGATGATCAATCCTAAAGTGAGAAGGATCTACTCTGTTTCTCCAATAAATAAACTACCAACCCCAAAAAAGTTTAATTAATTTAATTACTAATATATTTTTCTGTAACAAAAACAATTAACTATTAACCAAATAAACTATGCCGATGAAAAGATTGGTAGTTTTTTGGTAGTTAAAAAATTCTCATACTTCTTCGACTCGAGTAAAAAAAGAAAGAAAAAATAAAAAAAGTATGATTTTTTTTTTTCAATCAATTCGAAAGTCGAGTAGACAGAATATATGCATTTATCTCTAATCCTCGCGTTCCATTGATTTAGAAATGGATATTTGCAAATCAGATAATACCTAAAATAGAAAAATCGAGTCCCTATCCGTAGAATGGAAGCTCTTTTCTTTTTTCTCACGCCGATCTTGGTCAAAAGTTTTAAGGGCTGTGCTGAAACTAAAAACATCCTATTCTTTAATCTGGCCATGAAACATAGAATTAGGATACTCTCCTTTTTATTTTCTTTTTTTTTACTTACTTTAGTTCTTTAGTTCGAGAAAAAGAAATAGGAGTACTTCTTTTCTTTCACATTGGGTGTCAAATGTATTCTTTAAGAATTTCCACTTCATGGATATGGAGTATAAAGTTTATCTAAGAAGTCCTAATTTCAAAACACATAAAAGATAATAAATTTGACTAGAAATGCATCTAATCTAAGAGTTCATAAGAGAGAATTATTCTCTTTAATAAACTTTTGTGTCGTGCAGGGCACAATACGATTCTATCTTTCGTTTCATCAGAAAAAATCTGGGACGGAAGGATTCGAACCTCCGAGTAACGGGACCAAAACCCGCTGCCTTACCACTTGGCCACGCCCCATTTCTTTTATGCGACACTAATAAACAGTATTAGTTTATATATTATTCGTCAATCCCACTTCAATTACCTAAAAAATGAGGAATATTTTCTTGCTAGGATTCTAGACATACGGATAATATAGAATTCAAAAAATGCATTGATCATTACATGGAATTCTATTAAGATATTATATGAAAGTCGAATTTCTTCCATTCTGATTTGAGAATGCGAACACAAGGAGGTATTTTGTGTTTGGGAAAGTCTGAAGAAAAAAGGATTTTGAATCCCCTTTTCTTTTCCTTTTTCCCTTAGAAAAATAACTCAATCAAAATCCAATTATCTACTCTACAAGAACGAAATGCTTGTTATGCCTAATATACTTAGTTTAACCTGTATCTGTTTTAACTCTTTTCTTTATCCAAATCCAACTAGTTTTTTCTTCGCCAAATTACCCGAAGCTTATGCCATTTTCAACCCAATCGTGGATGTTATGCCTGTCATACCTGTATTCTTTTTTCTATTAGCGTTTGTTTGGCAAGCTGCTGTAAGTTTTCGATGAAATCTTTACTATTATGTCTATGTCCGCCAAATTGAATGATGTATTTATTTCAAAAAAGAAAAAAATGGATAAGAGCCTAGAAGTCTTATATTATGAACCCTCGATTCTAAAATGAAAATTCTTCTACATTGAATGTATAGCTGCAGCAATAATCTTGGATCAGCCTTTCTACCCCCCTGCACCTACGTTGAGCGGGTACCTTTAGGTACCCACACAATACCTAAACGAATTTTTGATATTGATAAGAGTGCTTATTATAAAGGAATTCTTGCTATTTTTTTTTTTAAGAATTGATTTTTGCATTTTTAGGTGTCAAAATAAACAAAACCCATCCTAGTGGATCTGTGTGGTAAGGAAAAACGGGTAATCTATTCCTTAAAAAAAATCTTGGAGATTATGTAATGCTTACTCTCAAACTTTTTGTTTATACAGTAGTGATATTCTTTGTTTCTCTCTTTATCTTTGGATTCTTATCTAATGACCCAGGACGTAATCCTGGGCGTGAGGAGTAAAAATCCCCAATTTTTGGGAATTTTTTCTTACAAATTGGATTTATTTCGTACATTTATCTATGAAAAAATCCGGGGGTCAGAATTCCTTACAATTCGAAAGTCCCAAATGATCCAAGGGGGCGGAAAGAGAGGGATTCGAACCCTCGGTACAAAAAAATTGTACAACGGATTAGCAATCCGCCGCTTTAGTCCACTCAGCCATCTCTCCCCGTTCCAAATCGAAAGGTTTTCGTGATATAACAGAGGCAAGAAATAACGATTGCAAAAAATTCTTCTTTTTTTTTTCATTTTAAAATGAAAAGTGCATAAAAATTATATTGCCAATTCCTTTTTAGTTATATTCTTTTTTCTTAATGTTAATAATAAAAAAAAAAGAAGAAAATTCTTTTTTTTTTCTTTCCTAAATTCGATATAGGTTGAGAGACAGTTATATATATTTTCTCTTACGGGCATTTCCGTATAGGACTTGTTAGAATAAAAAAAAAAGCAGGTTATAAAAAAATTCTTTTTTTTTTTTGATTATTTATCAACAAAGCAAAAAGGATTCTTATCAAAACCACCATAAAATTGGAAAGAAAGCTAAAGTAAGTAGACCTGACCCCTTGAATGATACCTCTATCCGCTATTCTGATATAAAAATTCGATGTGGATGAAATTGTTGTATAACCGGATTTTTTGTATTTCCTTAGACTTAGACCACGCAAGACAAGAATTTTTCACTATTTACGATTTCATATTCTTGTTACTAAACGTTCTATAGGAATAAGAAGAAATCCCAACTCTTTTCCGTTACACATAAAAATGGATTTCGAAAGTCAATTTTTCTTTTCAATATCTTTCTTTTTTTTTTCTGAATCCTATTTTTGTTCTTCCACCCATGCAATAAAAATCGAATGAGAAAAGAGGGGTTTTCCCTTAAAAGATAGGCTTTGAAATAGGAATCCTGGAATAACACTGAATTCAAATGTTTATTTCCTTATTTCTATAGTATAAGAGAAGAGTATAAGAAAAATTAATCGAATGAAATTCATGAATTTACCACGACCTCGGTTGTGACCCCATAGATACAAATCCAAAATTTCTATCTTCGAGACCATTGAAAAAGGGCATTAAACGAGAAAGAAATCGTCTACAGATAATCAAATTATCATATGCCTTGGAAATAAGATGAGGTGCTCGGAAATGGTTGAAGTAATTGAATAGGAGGATCACTATGACTATAGCCCTTGGTAGAATTCCTAAAGAAGAAAATGATCTATTTGATATTATGGACGACTGGTTACGAAGAGACCGTTTCGTTTTTGTAGGATGGTCCGGCCTATTGCTCTTTCCTTGTGCTTATTTTGCTTTAGGGGGGTGGTTTACAGGGACTACTTTTGTAACTTCTTGGTATACCCATGGATTGGCTAGTTCCTATTTGGAAGGTTGCAATTTCTTAACCGCGGCAGTTTCCACCCCTGCCAATAGTTTAGCACACTCTTTGTTGCTACTATGGGGCCCGGAAGCACAAGGGGATTTTACTCGTTGGTGTCAATTAGGTGGTCTGTGGACTTTTGTCGCTCTCCATGGGGCTTTTGGACTAATAGGTTTCATGTTACGTCAATTTGAACTTGCTCGGTCTGTTCAATTGCGGCCTTATAATGCAATTTCATTCTCTGGTCCAATCGCTGTTTTTGTTTCTGTATTCCTTATTTATCCACTGGGACAATCTGGTTGGTTCTTTGCACCGAGTTTTGGCGTAGCAGCTATATTTCGATTCATCCTTTTCTTCCAAGGATTTCATAATTGGACGTTGAACCCATTTCATATGATGGGAGTTGCTGGAGTATTAGGTGCGGCTCTGCTATGCGCTATTCATGGGGCTACCGTAGAAAACACTCTATTCGAAGATGGTGATGGTGCAAATACCTTCCGTGCTTTTAATCCAACTCAAGCTGAAGAAACTTATTCAATGGTCACTGCTAACCGCTTTTGGTCCCAAATCTTTGGTGTTGCTTTTTCCAATAAACGTTGGTTACATTTCTTTATGCTATTTGTACCCGTCACCGGTTTATGGATGAGTGCTATTGGCGTAGTTGGCCTAGCTCTGAACTTACGTGCCTATGACTTTGTTTCCCAGGAAATCCGTGCAGCGGAAGATCCTGAATTTGAGACTTTCTACACTAAAAATATTCT